TATATATATATATATAAAATGGGATAATGGGACACTTATGAACAAAAAATTTATAAAATAATTATATAGAATCGTGAAAGTAGGAAAGGTCTTTCGGATCTAATCATACCATTACGTCATTACATTATTCATATTTATTTTATATTGTATTGACAATTCCGAAAAACTGATCATACTATGATCATAGTCTGGTGGTGGTCGGGCGGGTATGCCCCTATCGTCTAGCGGTTCAGGACATCTCTCTTTCAAGGAGGCAGCGGGGATTCGACTTCCCCTGGGGGTAGGGTACTGCGAAAGTAAGTTGATCGTGGATTATCAATTATCAATAAACCCATATCCATATCATCCCATATCCATATCATATATACATATATTATATATGATATGGATTCTTCCTGGGTCGATGCCCGAGCGGTTAATGGGGACGGACTGTAAATTCGTTGACAATATGTCTACGCTGGTTCAAATCCAGCTCGGCCCAAAAATTCGCCGCTTTCTTTTGAGTATGATATAACCAATTTATTTTACAGAAATGCCCGATATGGAAGAATAAAGAAAAGAGTCCCATTTTTGTTTTTCTCATTGAAAGGTTGATAATCCATCTTGTAGCAATAAAAAAAATAATCACAGGATTGCTAGTTAAACCGCGTTATTCTTACTATATCGCTAGATAGAGTATAGTCCATATCTATTCTATGTGGATATCCGTATATCATTCGTGTCTATGTTACAACACAGCAAATAGAATGTTCTTACGATCCACAAGAATATGTATGCTGTACATCCCCCCTGGGATTGTAGTTCAATTGGTCAGAGCACCGCCCTGTCAAGGCGGAAGCTGCGGGTTCGAGCCCCGTCAGTCCCGAACTAGGATCCGACGATCTGATGAATTTATCAATTTATTTATCTCTCTATTGCCCCCGACCAAAAAGGGCGAGACAGGGAGTAAGATCTAATTCCATGTAGGGATCTTTATCTCTTTTTTTTTATTTATTTAATTTTTATTATTTATTTATTTATTTTATTTTTATATTATAATTATATATTATTTATTATATATATATATTTATTATTATTATATTTATTATTATATATATAATATATATTATTATATTATTAATATATTTATATTAATATAATTTTATATTAATATAATTTAATATAATAATAATATCACATATTATCATATTATATTAATAATATTATATTAATTAAATATATATATATTAATATTAATTAAAAATATATTAATATTAATTAAATATATTAATTAAATAAGTAATAACTAAAAATGGTATACCTTATTATAGCTCCGATTTTTTGTGTACCCTCAATTTCTAATTAGAAAGAATTTATCTTATTCTCATTCAAATTGCACATGGAATTTTTGATGAATGTATTCCAGTCCCAATTCAAGGGTTGATGAGGATCTTATCCTAAATAAAAGAAAAACCAAACAACGCCCTTTTAGTCAATTTGACTTTGGTAGAATATTATATTCTTTTATACTATATTCGGACTCGGACATATATTTATCATACTTCATCGTAATCAAAAAAGATTAGATTATCACAAAAAACTTAGATTAAAGTTTAACGCGTCATTTTTTCTATTTCACTTATACTGCTTGGGTCTATAGCCAATGGAATACTGGTCATATGATATCTCATCATTAATTGTATCAGTCTAAGGAAAGATATTGTATAAGGAAGAGGGCCGTTGTTTATAGAAAGAGTGGAAATGATAAATTCAGTGGGATTCTTTATCGGATCAGGAATCCTATTTTTGACTTGGTATGGATAAAAGATCTTCCTATGTTATACTATTCAATTCTCGACGATGAATTGATTTGATAGATTAGATATTGTTATTCATAACATTGATCCGATTCAGTATCATTAGGATGCAATTCATCCCATTTAATTTACAGCAGTCAAGTCAAATTTTTCATCTCTATGGGATTAGATCCCGAGTTATTGCGAAGAAAAAAACAATAAGATTATGGAAGTAAATATTCTCGCATTTATTGCTACTGCACTGTTCATTCTAGTTCCTACTGCTTTTTTACTTATCATCTACGTAAAAACAGTCAGTCAAAATAATTAAGTTGACTGATACTTTTACTTCTTATCAATGATTGAAGAAAAGAAAGGGATTTAAACTCCAAGTCTTAAATGAAATGATCGGACTGGAATCGACAGTATCTGAGATAGTGTGGTAGAAAGATTTAAACTATATAAATCTTTCTACCACACTATCTAGTATTGTAGACTATCCATTATTATATAAATTTGTATACAGATATAGGCTCGATAACATAGATCAATTTCCAATACGCCTGTACACATTTTTTATGTAAATAAATGTATAAATATAAATAAAGTCAAATAGCACTCTAAGTCTATTTATATTTTTTTTTTTATTTTCGTCGCTACACTACAGGCATTTGTATGAATTTTGATCAATCCAAAATAAATAATAATTTAATTGAAGGTCAACTGTTCTATTCTCTAGGTTTCTTAGAATTTTAAATAAGGATCCCCAGATAGATCAAAACAATCAATGTAGGAAGAAAAGTGTGGGCATATTTTATATTATAGAAAACGAAACCAAGGAATCCTTTTTTTTTTTATCATTCCCAAGAAGTCATTGATTGAGCTATAAACAGATGATCCATGAAGTTCTATGGTAACTTCGTCGGATCTGGAAAAGGGGTAGTAGATTCGCCGATTTGTCATGCTTAAACATGACATTAGATGAGTCGATAAAGCCTAAATAAATAAAATTTCTAGAAGTCTAAAATGTTAAATGTATGATATGTAGATCGCTCAACGCAAGCAAGATTTTTTATGCGTAGGACCTGTTTTGACAACCACTAGGAGCTTGCAGTAGAAAGTATGTATCGCTGTAATAGCAGAACAACTTTCTCTTGGAACAGTAAAAATGTAAAAGTAAAAAGAAAGAAGGAAAAAAGAAAGGTTGCTTGTTTTTTATTGTCCGTAATTCTGGTCAGAACCGGTTCAACAAATCAAAATAGAATAGGAAGAACTTGGCTGAAAAAAAAATCTTATTTCCTATCATAGGCATTCCGTTGATTTGAGTTTCGAAATACAATTATGGTAATCATTCATTGTTTGCTCAAATGGTTATTATTCATTAGTATATTTTATTATTCATATTTTACTGTATTACAGCAGAATTTTAAAACAGAGGCATTTTTATTTTAAACAGTTCGTAAAACAATCAATTAAACAATTGATACAATTTGATTACTAAATTAATAGTACCTCTAAAGTCCACTCCTCCCCCATACTACGAGTGAAAGGGAAAATGTAAAGACTACCATTAAAGCAGCCCAAGCGAGACTTACTATATCCATGTGAATTATGTCTCCTATCCTTATGAAATGAAAGAATTATTCCATTATTGATCACTAATCATAGTGGAATCAATGGTGCAGAGTCAAAATGGAATTATGACTTAAGGCTATTGATGAAGCAATCCAATCAATCCATTCGTAACAAGTTCCTATATTATGGTATTTCTGGTAGAATCGGTAAAGATTAGGGACAAATACGATATACATGCTTTGGCAATATCAAGCGAATGTTCCTATCCTAATAAAACATGCAGGAATAGTAAGACTCACTGTTTGTTGACTTTCTTTCATAAGCAAAAAGGCATACATATACATAAAAATATACCACCAAGGTAGATAATTATCTATTCCATACCTATATTCTCTTTAAGCCTTACAGTTTCTCTTTCTGTGAAAGAATTGGAAATGCCATGCAATATTACATTTTTTTTATCTCCTAAAAGAAAAATTTTTTAACCTTTATTCTATCTCTATAAGGGCCAATCAATATGGATTGATTTGATTGAGCACTAAGAATTTCTTGTGAGTCTGGAGACAAAGTCTCTTTATTCATTCCTTAACTTTTTAACTACCTTAGTAGTGTAGAGTAAGTAATTAAATTAGGAAGATTTTATAGTCTTTCCTATCATCTATTTTTAATCCTAGAAGCAAAAAAAAAATAGAGAGTCCTTTTTGACTCTTTGACTACTAAACTAAGATAAGATTTCCGATCTCTTACTCTCGCAGTTCTGAATCTCAGAATTGGCTCTCAATATTTATTTGATTTATCTTATACCTAGTATAGTAGTACCGGTTTGTTTGGGCCAAACTCGGATCCATCTTTTGAGGAAAAAGTCACAGTCTTTGCTTTTCTAGAACCTATGGATCATTCTTAAAATCAAGTATTGACAAGGCCTAGGGCTTTACCTCTGTTTCTGTTGGGGAATAATTCGTCGGTTGGTGTTTAGATCAGCAGGATAAGAAATCTCGAGTTTTTTGTTGATCAGGCGACACCCAGATTTGAACTGGGGATAAAGGATTTGCAGTCCCCTGCCTTACCACTTGGCCATGCCGCCAAAACAATAAAAAATGGATAGAAATTTTTATTATACTTTTTCCTAAATTTTTCCTAATTTTTGGGAGGATTTCTGAGCCATTTCTTCTATTTCTTCTATTTGATTTTGATCCCGAATTCCGTTGCACTTATCCTTTTCTAAAGAAAAATTCCTCTTTTTTATTGGATCTAGTTGAGATCATTTTCTTCAACTAATTGTATCTTCATACATATTTATATCATTTAGAAACTTTCCTTTCTTTTCAAAAAAAAAGGTCAAAAGGGGAAAAAGTGGATTTATGACTAAAAAATTCAGGGCAAATTGAACCATTAACTATTAATTTCATTAATTTTGAATTAATGAACGATTTTTTTAAATTTCAAATTGTATTTCCTTAATTTAATGACAAAAAAAAAAAGAAAATCAAATTGATTTACTACTAATCAGTATCAATATATATAAGTATCAATATAAATAATCAATCTTTTTTTTTTTATTTTCGATTATAACAACAATTTTGTATATATGTAAATGTAAACCCCAAAACATAAACAGAAATTGTTAACAGATGCTGAGTCAGGTATCTTCTCTATGTATTTCTATAGAGAATAGAATGGTCGTGCTTTAATTTTTCATTGAATAGAAAAGAGCAATTATGATATGGCACGACCTGTGTTGCCCAAGTGGAACTATGATAAAAGATGAAATATACAGATAGCTAGATAACTATATTGGCATGTACTTAATAAATACAACTCACTCCTATTATATTATAATAGGCACTTCAATCATATTCTATGAATTCTACTAAAAAAAACAATTCTGCTATAAAAAAAAAAAAAAGATCCGCTAATCATTTGTTGAGTTGAGTATGAAGTGTTAAAATAAAAGTAAACTCTATACTGCTCCTGATTATTCTGTCTTTGTCTCATTCCTGGAGAGTCGATTAAATCCCAAATCCACTTTTTTGTACTCAATCTAATCGTAATATCATAAATAATAAGTAGAAATTGGATCAATTTGGATAGTCTATACAAGACTCCATAAGTCAAGTCTACTAAGTGGCATAATTTTTTCCAAGAATTTATCAATTTTTTTCCATTTGTATCTTTCGCAAATTCGATTCGAATTTGCGCCGAAAATTCTCTTTGTTTTATTCACCCTCTCATTCTCATCTCCATTCATACGTATGAAATACATATATGGTATGGAGTTATCTAAAATTTTATGTAATTCAGTAAACAGAATATATATTCCATCATTGTTAGATCGATCCATATGGATCGATGAAAAGGTGAGCCAATAATGAATGGGATTTTTCAATAAACAGGAAACTTAAGATTAAAATGCTCCGGGATGGAAATGAGGGGATGTTCACAATACCTGGATTTAGTCAGATTCAATTTGAGGGATTTTGTAGGTTTATTAATCAGGGCTTAATGGAAGAATTTAATAAGTTTCCAAAAATTGAAGATACAGATCAAGAAATTGAATTTCAATTATTTGTGGAAACATATCAATTGGCAGAACCCTTGATAAAAGAAAGAGATGCTGTGTATGAATCACTCACATATTCTTCTGAATTATATGTACTTGCGGGATTAATTTGGAAAACCGATAGAGATATGAAAGAACAAACGGTATTTATTGGAAACATTCCTCTAATGAATTCCCTGGGAACCTTTATAGTAAATGGAATTTACAGAATTGTGATTAATCAAATATTGCAAAGTCCCGGTATTTACTACCGTTCAGAATTGGACCATAACGGAATTTCTGTCTATACCAGCACCATAATATCAGATTGGGGAGGAAGATCAGAATTAGAAATTGATAGAAAAGCAAGGATATGGGCCCGTGTGAGTAGGAAACAAAAAATATCTATTCTAGTTCTATCATCAGCTATGGGTTTAAATCTAAAAGAAATTCTAGATAATGTTTGTTACCCTGAAATTTTCTTGTCTTTCCCGAATGATAAGGAAAAAAAAAAAATCGGATCAAAGGAAAATGCCATTCTAGAGTTTTATCAACAATTTGCTTGTGTAGGTGGGGATCCGGTATTTTCTGAGTCCTTGTGTAAGGAATTACAAAAGAAATTTTTTCAACAAAGATGTGAATTAGGAAGAATTGGTCGGCGAAATATCAACCGGAGATTGAATCTTGATATACCTCAGAATAATACATTTTTGTTACCGCGCGATGTATTGGCTGCTGCGGATCATTTGATCGGAATGAAATTTGGAATGGGTACACTTGACGATATGAATCACTTGAAAAATAAACGTATTCGTTCTGTAGCAGATCTGTTGCAGGATCAATTCGGATTGGCTCTTGCTCGTTTAGAAAATGCGGTTCGGGGGACTATATCTGGAGCAATCAGGCATAAATTGATACCAACTCCTCAAAATTTGGTAACTTCAACTTCATTAACAACCACTTATGAATCATTTTTTGGTCTACACCCTTTATCTCAAGTTTTGGATCGAACTAATCCATTGACACAAATTGTTCATGGGCGCAAATTGAGTTATTTAGGTCCTGGAGGGTTGACAGGGCGAACTGCTAGTTTTCGTATACGAGATATCCATCCTAGTCACTATGGACGTATTTGCCCAATCGACACCTCCGAAGGAATCAATGTTGGACTTATTGGATCCTTAGCTATTCATGTGAGGATTGGTCATTGGGGATCCATAGAGAGTCCATTTTATGAAATATTTGAAAGATCAAAAGAAAAAGAGGCGCGGATGGTTTATTTATCACCAAGTAGAGATGAATATTATATGGTAGCGGCAGGAAATTCTTTGGCCTTGAGTCGGGGTATTCAGGAAGAACAGGTTGTTCCAGCTCGATACCGTCAAGAATTCCTGATTATTGCATGGGAGCAGGTTCATCTTCGAAGCATTTTTCCCTTCCAATATTTTTCTATTGGAGCCTCCCTTATTCCTTTTATCGAGCATAATGATGCGAATAGGGCTTTAATGAGTTCTAATATGCAGCGTCAAGCAGTTCCGCTTTCTCGGTCTGAGAAATGCATTGTTGGAACCGGACTGGAACGCCAAGCGGCTCTAGATTCGGGGGTTTCGATTATAGCCGAACACGCGGGAAAGGTCATTTCTACTGATACTCACCAAATTGTTTTCTCAGGTAATGGAAACACTATAAATATTCCATTAGTTATGTATCAACGTTCTAACAAAAATACTTGTATGCACCAAAAACCTCAGGTTCAGTGGGGTAAATACATTAAAAGGGGACAAATTTTAGCGGACGGTGCGGCTACCGTTGGTGGAGAACTCGCTTTGGGAAAAAATGTATTAGTAGCTTATATGCCATGGGAAGGCTACAATTTTGAAGATGCGGTACTCATTAGTGAGCGTTTGGTATATAGCGATATTTATACTTCTTTTCACATCCGAAAATATGAAATTCAAACTCATATGACAAGTCAGGGCCCTGAAAGAATTACTAATGAAATACCCCATTTAGAGGCTCATTTACTCCGCAATTTAGACAGAAATGGAATCGTGATGCTGGGATCTTGGGTGGAAACAGGTGATATTTTAGTAGGTAAATTAACGCCTCAGACGACGAACGAATCGTCGTATGCCCCAGAGGATAGATTATTACGAGCCATACTTGGCATTCAGGTATCCACTGCAAAGGAAACTTCTCTAAAATTACCTATAGGTGGAAGGGGTCGAGTTATTGATGTGAGATGGATCCAGAGAAAAGGGGGTTCCCATTATAACCCAGAAATGATTCGTGTATATATTTCACAGAAACGTGAAATCAAAGTGGGTGATAAAGTGGCTGGAAGACATGGGAATAAAGGTATTATTTCCAAAATTTTGCCTAGACAAGATATGCCCTATTTACAAGATGGAACACCGGTTGATATGGTCTTCAACCCCTTAGGAGTACCCTCACGAATGAATGTGGGACAGATATTTGAATGTTCGCTCGGGTTAGCGGGAGATCTTTTAAATAGACATTATAGAATTGCCCCCTTTGATGAGAGATACGAGCAAGAGGCTTCGAGAAAACTAGTGTTTTCGGAATTATATGAAGCCAGTAAACAAACAAAAAATCCATGGGTATTTGAACCCGAATATCCGGGAAAAAGTCAAATATTTGATGGAAGAACTGGAGATCCTTTTGAACAACCTGTTCTAATAGGAAAGTCCTATATACTTAAATTAATTCATCAAGTTGATGATAAAATCCATGGACGTTCCAGTGGACATTACGCACTTGTTACACAACAACCCCTTAGAGGAAGGGCCAAACAAGGGGGACAACGAGTGGGAGAAATGGAAGTTTGGGCTTTAGAGGGATTTGGTGTTGCTCATATTTTACAAGAGATGCTTACTTATAAATCTGATCATATTAGAGCTCGTCAGGAAGTACTTGGTACTACGATTATTGGAGGAACAATATCTAATCCTGAGGATGCTCCAGAATCTTTTCGATTGCTTGTTCGAGAACTACGATCTTTGGCTCTGGAACTGAATCATTTCCTTGTATCTGAGAAAAACTTCCAGATTAATAGGAAGGAAGCTTGATCTGAATGAATCAGAATTTCTATTCTATGATCGACCGGTATAAACATCAACAACTTCGAATTGGACCAGTTTCTCCTCAACAAATAAGTGCTTGGGCTAACAAAATTTTACCTAATGGGGAGGTAGTCGGAGAGGTGACAAAACCCTACACTTTTCATTACAAAACCAATAAACCAGAAAAAGACGGATTGTTTTGTGAAAGAATCTTTGGACCTATAAAAAGTGGAATTTGTGCTTGTGGAAATTTTCGAGTGATCGGAGCTGAAAAGGGAGACCCAAAATTTTGTGAACAATGCGGGGTCGAATTTGTTGATTCTCGTGTACGAAGATATCAAATGGGATACATAAAACTCGCATGTCCAGTGACTCATGTGTGGTATTTGAAACGCCTTCCTAGTTATATCGCGAATCTTTTAGATAAACCACTTAAGGAATTAGAAGGCCTAGTATACTGCGATGTGTGATTTGATCGAAATTATCATTTTACAGATTCTGCTGAGAAACTGTCATCCCATTCAATCTGGTTGGGATGCCCCTAGTTTGACATGTATATTGGGACGAGTAACATGAAGCTCAGAATTATGGGTGTATTCAATACTTCCAAATGAAAGGGGAATTGATCCATGGTCGATTCTGTAATAGATAAATAAGAATTGCTAGTTATACCTCGTGAAAACAAAACCTTTTTTGTGGAATTAGCTATTCTATTTTTTTTAGGGAGAGATTCTGTTCAAGTAAGCAAATATAGCATGGTTACAGGAGTTTATCCATCGCATATATGCTTCAAGGGATATCACGGCATGACCATCGAGGCGAGTAGGGACCTAAAAGATCAAATAGAACAATATATCAACAAATAAATCCCTTACGAGTTCAAAAGTATTCCTTTCAAAAAGGGATTCATCATTCAAGGGGAAGTAGACTACTCAGAAATTTGCATTTCATTCATTATGTCGTAATTGAATAAGTAATTCAGAAAATAAAAATGTCAAATGAAGAATGAATCAATGAAATATTGGTTT